ATGAATAAACAGGCTTATATAAAAAGGACGCTATAAGTATTCCGCAATAAGCTATACTGACTGAAAAAACTGCGTTTGTGAGAAATTCATACCAATCGACAGAGTGAGTTCGGTTTTGATGTAAAAGATTTATGGACGGAGTTAACAATTTGGATAATATATCTAAATCCATTCCTTCATAATTGAAGAAAGGAATTCCAATGGCCCCAACGAATAACGTAAATAAAACCAATACAAGCATGGGAAATAGCATAGTATTGTCCGACTCATGGGGATATGAGAAGGTTTTTTTAGTGCCAAAATGAGGAATACTAATAAAAGGCTGCACCATGCTTCTTACATTTTCATTACTATCAATTCGATATGTGTTTAAAAAAGGGGCCTTTTCGTTGTTTTTGATCATTAATAAATCGAATAAACGAAAGTTTGTTTTCGTAATTTTAGGTTCTTCTTTACCCCACAGAGACATTGAATAGAATGAGCTGCTTTTTTTGCCACTGTAATTTTGAAAATAAACGTTTAAATGTCCTTCAAAAGTAAGTAAATAGATCCGAAACATATAAAAGGCGGTTAATCCTGCCGTAGAATAAGCTATTATTGCAAAAATCGGTGAATACAACCAACTATCACTAAGAATTTCATCTTTGGACCAAAAACAAGCAAGAGGTGGAATACCACAAAGAGAAAGTGTACCTAATAAAAAAGAAGTTTTTGTAATTGGTACATGTTTTCTTAAACCGCCCATAAGAACCATATTCTGACTTTTATCTGGAGAATACCCAACAATAGCTTCCATCGAATGAATAATAGATCCAGATCCTAAAAACAACAATGCTTTCGAATAAGCATGAGTAATCAAATGAAATAAAGCAGCTTGATAAGAACCCATACCTAAAGCTAACATCATATAACCCAATTGAGACATTGTAGAATAAGCTAAACCTCTCTTAATATCTTTTTGAGCAAGAGCTAAAGTAGCTCCTAAAAACAATGTTATTATACCGATCAAAGATATCAGATTTAATATGTAAGGTATAACTATGAAAAGAGGAAGAAGCCGAGCTACAAGAAAAATTCCAGCTGCTACCATCGTAGCAGCATGTATAAGAGCCGAAATAGGGGTAGGCCCTTCCATGGCATCGGGTAACCAGACATGAAGGGGAAATTGAGCAGATTTCGCAACTGCGCCGGCAAATAATAGGAAAGCACATAAAGTAACAAATAAAGGATTAACTTCATTATTATAAACCAAGTTATTGAATATTTCAAACAAATCCCGAAATTCAAAACTACCTGTTATCCAATAAAAACCTAAAATTCCTAATAATAACCCAAAATCCCCGACACGATTAGTTACAAACGCTTTTTGACAAGCATTCGCCGCACTAGGTCGGGTGAACCAAAAACCTATTAATAGATAAGAACACATTCCAACCAATTCCCAAAAAATATAAATTTGTATTAAATTAGAACTAGTAACTAATCCCAACATTGAAGTATTGGAAAAACTCATATAAGCAAAAAATCTCACATATCCCCGATCATGAGACATATAATTATCACTATAAATAAGAACCATAATCCCAACACTAGTGATTAATATTGACATAATAGAAGTAAGTGGATCAACCAAGCAGCCAAACTCTAAAGAAAAATCATTATTGATAGTCCAAGACCATACATATTGATAAACAGAGTTGTTATTTAGTTGCTGAGTAAAGAAATGGGCTGAAAAAATCATAACTATACTTAATAAGAAAATACTCGGAAAAGCCCACATACGGCGAAGATTTTTAGTTGCCGTTGGAAAAAGTAGAAGTCCAGCTCCTATTAACATAGGAACGGGAAGTGGAATGAACGGTATGATCCATGAATATTGATATGTATATTCCATATAAAAATAAATAAAAAAATTATCTTAATTAATTGTTTCTGATTCACCAGTTCGTATTTCTTTTCTTTTGAAAGCGATCGATTAATAAAAAAAATTAAGATATATAAAATAAAACTTAAATAGAATTTCCCAGGTTTAATTATTTGGAATGGAATCTTTCCAAACTACTTCAAATATTTCAAATGAAGATGAAGAGTTAGGGTTAGTCAAATGATATGGAACAATTTACGAGTGAAAAATAAATATGTACTTTGTTTATTATTAATATTGAATTGTTAATATGAAATGAAAATTATTAAGTCCAATTTTATGAAGATAAAAACGAAAAATTGCAATTTCGGTCTAATTATTACGTATTACCTTATTACAATAATTTATTTATATCTATAGAGCAAGGATAAATAATGACAGCAAAAAAGTATTTAATATGAATCATAGGGTCCATAACTTGACTCATAAAATCTATTTCCCATAAAACAAAACGAATTTATTGCAGTTTGGTTCGGCTATCCCAATCATTAAGAAATTTTTTTAGAACTAATTGATTGTCTTCTATTACAATAAAAGCTATTTGTAGGAAATGCTTTGGTATCCCACACTTTTTTATGTAAAATAAAAAGGAGGGGCAAAAGAATGGCTTTTAGAAAGTATTTTGTATATTTTAATCAATTAACTACTAGGCTTAGGCTCATTCGAGTTTGAAAATGAAAATTCCTTTCTTCGAACTTGACCAATTTAATTAATATAATAGAAAAAGAAAATTATTACACTTTTTTTTTATTAAGCAGGAGAGGGATTGAGTTTTTAAATCTTTCGATGTATTTTATTACATGTAAGAATGGAACATGACAAAACTAGAAAGCAAAGACCCAACCCCTTTTGTTTGTATTTTTTATCAACTTCAATCTATTCTATTTGGCATAGTAGATCCTATTGTTCTTAGTAATATTTTAGACAATTTTTCCATACACCTTTTATGATGAGGGGAATGTAATTTAGAGAATAGCTAGCTAGAGGTATAGTAAAGAACAATTGATTTTGAACAATAGATGTCTTTCACATCCAACCGATGAACCAATTATAATTTCAAAATGGCAGTGCCAAAAAAGCGCACCTCTAGTTCAAAAAAACGTATTCGTAAAAATATTTGGAAAAGGAAAGGGTATTGGGCAGCATTGAAAGCTTTTTCGTTAGCGAAATCTCTTTCTACCGGTAGCTCAAAAAGTTTTTTTTGTGTGACAAATAAATAATCAAACAATAGACTAAATAATGTGAATCGGTCTAATTCAAAAAACAGTCTCATTTTTGTTAGAATTTATTTATAAGTTTTTTTTTTTCTAAAGTTTAGAAGTTATCAAGATTATAAATAATATTAATCTAATAATAATAGATAATAATTAATAATAGATAATAATCTAAATTACTATTTCATTTTTATTTAATAAAAAAAAAACGATTTCCATTCTCTAATGTTTTAACCTGATCAATAACAATATAAGATGGAATTCATTTTTTTTTTTTTAGTAGAAATAAGAATTCGGTTGTCTACTGAATTCAAAAAGTGAATGGTATTCTTTTGTTTGAAAAAAGAATAAACGCAAGCACAAGGTTTCACCTTTTTTTTTTATGTTTTATCATTTTCAAGATGGGGATTATCACCTTCCCCATCGACTTGACTCGATAATCAATTTACTTTTTAGTTCTATCTATGGATTGAAGTCAAAATTATCTAGTTCAAAATGTTCCGTTTTATTTTCAGGAGACCCTAAAGTAATAAACTATGAAACGAAAAACCCCGTTGTTAGTTAAGTTAAAAAACGGATACCCTAAGATACCCTAAAATAAAGATACCCTAAAATAAATAAAAAACAAAACTATTATAAGAATAATTAATATTATTAACGAAAACGTTTAGATTAAATGCCTAATTTTGAAACAAATTTTTAGTCATCAATTTGAATGTTTCCTAAAAAATATTGAATTAAACCCCCTCAATCTCGACGATTGAATAAAAATAGGTTATTATGATTTCGAATAAGCCGCTATGGTGAAATCGGTAGACACGCTGCTCTTAGGAAGCAGTGCTAGAGCATCTCGGTTCGAGTCCGAGTAGCGGCATGTCTTTTTCTAAAAGAGTAAGCCCTATAATGAATTCAATTCCCTATTTCAATTCCTATAATTGAGGCCCCTTTTTTAATAAATTTTATGATATTTTCAACTTTAGAGCGTATATTAACTCATATATCCTTTTCGATCATTTCAATTGTAATTACAATTCATTTGATAACTTTATTTGTCGATGAAATCGTAGGACTATATGATTCATCAGAAAAGGGGATGATAGCTACTTTTTTCTGCATAACAGGATTATTAGTTACTCGTTGGATTTATTTTGGGCATTTACCATTAAGCGATTTATATGAATCATTAATTTTTCTTTCATGGGGTTTTTCCATTATTCATATGATTCCGTATTTTAAAAAACAAAAAAACCATTTAAGCGCAATAACGGCGCCAAGTGTTATTTTTACCCAGGGTTTCGCTACTTCAGGTCTTTTAACCGAAATGCATCAATCCGCAATATTAGTACCTGCTCTCCAATCCCATTGGTTAATGATGCACGTAAGTATGATGGTATTGGGCTATGCAGCTCTTTTGTGTGGATCATTATTATCACTAGCTCTTCTAGTCATTACATTTCGAAAATTCATAAGGATTTTTAGTAAAAGCAATAATTTATTAACGGAGTCGTTTTCCTTTGGTGAGATTCAATACGTGAATGAAAGAAACAATGTGTTACAAAACACTTCTTTGATTTCTTCTCAGAATTATTACAGATATCAATTAATTCAACAATTGGATCGGTGGAGTTATCGTATTATTAGTTTAGGGTTTATCCTTTTAACCATAGGTATTCTTTCGGGAGCAGTATGGGCTAATGAAGCATGGGGATCCTATTGGAATTGGGATCCAAAAGAGACTTGGGCATTTATTACTTGGACCATATTTGCGATTTATTTACATATTAGAACAAATAAAAATTATGAAAGCGTAAATTCTGCAATTGTGGCCTCAATGGGCTTTCTTATAATTTGGATATGCTATTTTGGGGTTAATCTATTAGGAATAGGGTTACATAGTTATGGTTCATTTACATTACCATCTAATTGAATAAGGTACTTGACAACTAGAAGCCTAGGGCAGCATACATGAAACCCTCATGTAAACCAACCATCAAGAACCATTTGAATCATTCCATATTCCATTACTTGATTCAAATGGTTCTCGAAAATGTCAAAAATATCTGGTTATATATAGAATTCCAATTTTTTTATTTAACTTAAAAACAGAAAAAGACTTTTTTTGTACAATGAACGATTTTACAAATCATCAGGTTTTTTATTTTGGTTTATTGACAAAAACTATCTATAAAAAAAATTTGATATAATAGCTTCGACCTTGTCAACTGATAATGAGAAAACGAAATCGGGATAAATACCAATACCTATTACAGGTAAAAGGATAGAAATAGAAATAAATAACTCTCGCGGTCCAGAATCAAAAAAATAAGAGTTTGGGGCATTAAAAAGCTTGTATCCATAGAACATCTGGCGTAACATAGATAATGAATAAATAGGAGTTAATATCATTCCAATTGCCATTACAAAAGTAATTAATACTTTTGTCATTAAAAGATATTTTTGGCTAGTAAGTATTCCAAAAAAAACTATCAATTCAGCAACAAAACCGCTCATGCCCGGTAATGCAAGCGAAGCCATTGATAAGATACTGAAAGTCGTAAATATTTTTGGAATTGCGATAGCCATTCCACCCATTTCGTCGAGATAAATAAGTCGTATTCTATCATAACTCGTTCCGGCCAAGAAAAAAAGCGCAGCCCCAATAAATCCGTGAGAAATTATTTGTAAAATGGCCCCATTGAGCCCTGTATCGCTTATAGAACCAATTCCTATAATTATGAAACCCATATGAGATACAGAGGAATAGGCTATTCTTTTTTTTAAATTACGCTGACCAGGAGATGTTAAAGCTGCATAGATAATTTGAATTGTGCCTACTATCATCAACCAGGGAGAAAATATAGAATGGGCATGGGGCAATAATTCCATATTGATCCGAACCAACCCATACGCTCCCATTTTTAATAAGATTCCGGCTAAAAGCATACAAGTACTATAATGTGCCTCTCCATGGGTGTCTGGTAACCATGTGTGTAGGGGTATGATCGGTGATTTGACAGCAAAAGCAATAAGAAATCCAATATAGAATATTATTTCCAGGGCTACAGGATACGATTGATTAGCTGATGTTTCAAAATTTAATGTCGGTTCATTGGAGCCATATAAACCAATACCCAGAACTCCTATTAATAAAAAAACAGAACCTCCGGCAGTGTACAAAATAAATTTTGTAGCTGAATACAAACGTTTCTTTCCCCCCCACATGGATAGAAGTAGATAAACGGGAATTAATTCTAACTCCCACATGATGAAAAAAAGTAAAAGGTCTTGAGAAGAAAATGGTCCTATTTGACCGCTATACATTGCTAACATTAGGAAATGAAATAGTCGGGAATCTCGAGTAACGGGCCAAGCCGCTAAAGTAGCTAAAGTTGTGATAAATCCTGTCAGTAAAATGGGTCCTATAGAAATTCCATCTATTCCCAATCTCCAGTAAAAATCAAAAAAATTGATCCATTGATAATTCTCCGTTAGTTGCATTAACGGATCATCCAATTGGAAATGATAACCGAATGCATAGGTTGTTAGAAGGAGTTCCGTTATGCATATAGATATAGTATACCATCTTATTACCTTATTTCCTCTATGAGGAAGAAAGAAAATTAAGGAACCCGCGGTTATTGGCAAAACTACAACTAGCGTTAACCAAGGAAAATTATTCATAGTAAAAACAAAATAAACTTGGACCAGAAAAACCCGTGCTCGAAATAAATATATTTTGAGCGCGGGTTTTTGTCGGTAAAGGTAAAAAAATCAAATGTATTCGAGTAGGGTTTTCTGGAACGTATTAATAAGCTAGACCCATACTTCGAGTTGTTTCATGCCATAAATAAACGCGAACGCTCAAGAAATCCGTTGGACAGGCGGATTCACATCTCTTACAACCGACACAGTCCTCTGTTCTTGGAGCAGAAGCGATTTGCTTAGCTTTACATCCGTCCCAAGGTATCATTTCTAATACATCGGTTGGGCAGGCTCGCACACATTGAGTACACCCTATACACGTATCATAAATCTTTACTGAGTGTGACATTTGATCTATAAATTTTTGAACGTCAGAAATTTTCGATCTAGTAAATTTGGAAATGAATCATATATTTAAACACCAGATGAATCAACAATTTACCAGAAATTTTGAAGCAATCTACTTCTGGATCGACTCGCGCGATAGAGCCAAGATACTTTGATTTCTTCCATTTTCGAAAATGTGGATTAGATTTAATGTATGGGCATGTTAATTTGAATTTAGGAATATTCTAATTTCGATGATTAATACTACTTATTCAACAAATTCGATTGATTGATACGAGTTGATTTTCTGTTACGATAAATTGACGAAACAATAGCCGGTCCAATAGCTGCTTCAGCGGCGGCAATAGCTATAACAAAAATGGAGAAAATATTTCCTTTTAATTGCCGGCTATCAAAAAAATCAGAAAATGTTACGAAATTTATATTAACCGCATTCAGTATAAGTTCAAGACACATAAGGGCTCTAACCATATTTCGGCTCGTGATCAATCCATAGATACCGATAGAAAATAAGTAGGCACTCAAAACAAGTACATGTTCGAGCATCATTGACTAACTCCTTATCAATTTTGATTCATTTCAATATGAACTGAACAACAATTCAACGGATTCAATTGACTAGAATATAAAGTCCGGAACAAAGGAATATATTGTATTAGTAATAGATTAAATAAAAGAATTTTTATTTTGAGTTTTAGACATAACCAATTTAAAAAGGGAAAGATAAAAAAATGTAATAACACAGAACAGAGTTGAATTTTGATTACTGTTGCTAATTCTAGAGATTTATTACTGGCGCGCTACGGCAATTGCGCCTATCAAAGCGACTAAAAGAATTATCGAAATGAATTCAAATGGAAGAAAAAAATCTGTTGATAAATGAATTCCAATTTGTTGACTATTACTTATCAAATCTTGCTCTATAATCTGGTTTGATCTTGTAGTCCAAATAATCCCGTACCATGACGTATCCGTAATAGTAATCATTAGTAAAACAAAAATACTTGTACAAACAGGCAAAGTAATCCCATCCCCAACAGTCCAAAGATTAAAATCTTTGTAATACTCTGAACCATTCATGAACATCACAGCAAATACAATTAAAACATTTATAGCTCCCACGTAAATAAGAAGTTGTGCAGCAGCTACAAAATAGGAGTTTAATAGAATATAGAATAAGGATATACAAACAAGAACCAGTCCCAATGAAAAGGCAGAATAAATGGGGTTGGTAAATAATACCACACCTATACCTCCTAGTATAAGACCCGATCCCAGAAAGACTAAAAGAAAATCATGTATTGGTCCAGGCAAATCCATTATATGTAAAATAAGAGATAAATAAATCTAAATGTTTTTCATGACCTTATTGAGACCCGACCAGAAATTTTTTTTTTGAGAAATTCCTAATTAAATCCTAAGAGATATGACTAAATGTAGGTACAATTATTGTATTGCGCTAATTTTATTCTTTATCTGAAGGAATAGTTCTAATCCGAAATTTTTTAGAATTTTTTTATTTCGAAATATACACAGATATATTAATTAATAGATTTTCAATCCAAATTAAGGCTCGATTCTTATCAACCAATCAATAGTTGGAATTTGTAGTTATTGACCAAACAAAACGAAAGAACCTTTATTTCTTTAAATTAGATCAAAAAGCAACCTTAATATTGTTAAAGTAATTGGAAATTATTCTTTAATCACGAGATTTACTTATTTTTTATTTGAGGCGAATTAAAAATTGTTCGAATTGTATAATCGTCAATTATTGACATCGGTAAACGACCCAAAGCAATTTGATTATAATTTAATTCGTGACGATCATAAGTAGAAAGTTCGTATTCTTCAGTCATTGATAAACAATTTGTTGGACAATACTCAACACAATTACCACAAAATATACAGATTCCGAAATCAATACTGTAATTAAGTAATCGTTTCTTTCGAATATCCGTTTCCAATTTCCAATCAACAACGGGTAGATCTATAGGACATACACGAACACATACTTCACAAGCAATACATTTATCAAATTCAAAATGAATTCGACCACGGAAACGCTCCGTGGTGATTAATTTTTCATAAGGATATTGAATAGTTACGGGTAAACGATTTGCGTGAGATAAAGTAATCATGAAACTTTGACCAATGTACCTTGCAGCCCGTATTGTTTGTTGACCATAATTCATGAACCCAGTTACCATAGAAAACATATCGTGAATATATATATATGAATTTTTTTTTGTTTGTTTATTTCTCTTGTTTGAGACAAATTGTGAATATAGAATATTCCTTTATAGCGAAAAGAGTTGGGAAGAAGTTGTTAATAATAGATTACCGAGAGAGATCGGTAAAAGAAATTTCCATCCAAGATTTAATAGTTGGTCCATTCTTAGCCTCGGCAAAGTCCATCTTGTTGTGATAGGAATGAACAAGAACAAATAAGTTTTAGTTAATGTAATAAAGATACCAATTGTCGCTCCAAAGACTCCACCCAGTTTATTTATTTCAAAAAACTCAGAAACATATATGTCTGGAATAGAGATATTCCAACCTCCCAAATAAAGAACTGTTACAAATAATGAAGAAACTAATAGGTTTAGATAGGAAGCAACATAAAATAAACCAAATTTGATACCCGAGTATTCGGTTTGATAACCTGCTACTAATTCTTCTTCTGCTTCTGGTAAATCAAAAGGTAATCTCTCACATTCTGCTAGGGAAGAGATGAGAAAAATGATAAACCCTATAGGCTGACGCCACAAATTCCACCCCCCCAAACCATATTTTGATTGCGCCTCAACTATATCAATTGTACTTGAACTGTTAGATAATCATAGTCGGTGATACCATCACTGTTACCATCGCTATTACAGAACCGTACATGAGATTTTCACCTCATACGGCTCCTTGAAGGCCATAAATAAATCTAAGGACCGGGTAAGTATTATTTATCTTGATATGTTTGTAGGATGGATAAGGTCAAACTTTATTGGACGGTCCAAAATTAGACCAATTGAATTCTGTCTGTTATAATTATTAGTTTTATACAATTCTTATTTTAATAATTAAATAAATAAATTAATAAAAAAAAAAAACAAAGTACTTCTGAATTGATCTCACCCCTTCTTTAATAATTTCAATTCTTCTTTGTTGAGTAATAACTTAATTCTTCAATAAAATACTTCTTGTAGAAATATAACTAGCCCGTCGTTTTTACTTATGAAAAAGAATTCCATATTAATTCATGAATTATGATACATATTCTATATATGAATATGGATATGGAAAAGGATAAAAAAGATATTTTTTTATTCAAATTGGGTTTCTTTCTCTTTTTTTTTTTTTTTTCATTCCTATTCTTCTTTCTATTTCTGAAAAAAAGAGGGCTTACAAAATAAAGGATTTTTTCGTTCCCAATAGTTATGTATTTAATCGGTGGATAGGAGCATACTCTGGATTGGAATCGTGCCTTGGGGAGTACTGCCTAATAATTTCTACCAACTTTAAGCCCCAATCAGTATTCTTTGTTTGTATATTATGTAAAAATGTCCTTTTGGATAATTTACAGAATTTCCATTTCCATTACAAATCCGTTACATATCTTGGTGTTTCTAACCATCCACTCGTTTTTGTTCAACCCCCGTTATGATAATACATGTATCTTAATACATACAAATGATAGTGAAAACTCAATACGGTGGATCTTTTGAGCCCGCTTCAAGTCAGGATGACTAATTAACCAATCTTGGGGTAAACGGTTTCTTATGTTTCTGTTTATTTCCGCTTAACTCTTTAACTCTTATACTTGGAAAATGAGACTCAATATTTTTACTGCGAATTTATATATATTCTAAATTATCTAATTTATATATTATATAATATAAGCTGTTTTCTTTCACTCATATAACTATTTGATTTAATTCTTCAATCCGAATAATGAATAAAAAAAATGAAGATATCTAACTTTACTCAATTCATTCCACCGCTTTCCTAGAAAGGAAGAATAGAGAAAAGTTTATGTCTATATATCAACGAATCGCACGTAGAGATATTGATAACACACATAAAGTTAATGGTATTTCATAACTAATCGATTGAGCAGCAGCTCGTAGACCACCTAAAAAGGAATATTTATTATTTGACCCGTATCCTGACATAAGAAGTCCAATGGGAGCAATACTTGAAATAGCAATCCATAAAAAAATACCAATATTGAGATCCGCTAAAACAAGGCGATAACCAAACGGAACTACTAAATAGCTTACTAAAATTGATATCACTGCTATGGATGGACCGATACTGAATAAACGAGTATCCCCTCTAGATGGAAAAAGATTTTCTTTGAAAAGAAGTTTTGTCCCATCTGCTAGAGCTTGAAGAACTCCCAAAGGACCGGCGTATTCAGGTCCAATACGTTGTTGTATTCCCGCGGATATTTCTCTTTCTAACCATACAATTACCAGTACACCTATTGTGATTCCCAATACAAGAGTCAAAATAGGAATAAGTAACCATATAATTCCATAGACCCCTTTTAAAAATTCCAATCTAGAAAAAGAATCGATATTTTGTACTTCTGGTGTATCAATTATCATTTCAACGATCAACTTCTCCCATAATGATATCTATACTACCTAGTATTGTCATAATATCAGCCAATTTCATTCTTTTAACTAACTGAGGAAGAATTTGCAAATTGATAAAACCCGGCGGTCGAATTTTCCATCTCCAAGGAAAACCACTCCGATCCCCTATCAGAAAAACCCCCAACTCTCCTTTTGGAGCTTCGACTCTCACATAAAGTTCTTGTTTCGGCAATTCAAATGTAGGAGAAGGTTTTTTACTAATAAAGCGATATTCAAAATCATTCCATTCTGGATTCCTTTCTCTATCAAAGTATCGGGTTTCTAAATTCTCATATGGCCCCCCCGGAATTCCTTCGAGAGCCTGTTGAATAATTTTTATGGATTCCATCATTTCACCAATTCGGACTAGATAACGAGCCAACGAATCCCCTTCTTTTTGCCACTGTACTTCCCAATCAAATTCGTCATAACACTCATACTGATCAACTTTACGAAGATCCCATTGTATTCCGGACGCTCGCAGCATTGGTCCCGATAAACCCCAATTTATTACTTCCTCTCGACCAATAATGCCTACTCCCTCGACTCGTTCTAAAAAAATAGGATTGCGTGTAATAAGTTGTTGATATTCAGCAACCCTTATTAAAAAATAATCGCAGAAATCTAAACATTTATCTATCCAGCCATGAGGGAGATCAGCCGCTACCCCTCCGATCCGAAAATAATTATGCATCATTCTCATACCGGTGGCAGCTTCGAATAGATCATATACTAATTCTCTTTCTCTGAAAATATAGAAAAAGGGAGTCTGTGCACCAATATCCGCCATAAAAGGACCGAGCCATAACAGATGAGAAGCTATACGACTCAACTCCAACATAATTATTCTGATATAGCTGGCTCTTTTAGGTACTTGAATATTTCCCAGCTGTTCCGGTCCATTTACCGTTATTGCTTCTGTGAACATAGTAGCTAAATAATCCCAACGTGTTACATAAGGCAAATATTGTATAATTGTTCGGTTTTCCGCAATTTTTTCCATCCCTCGGTGTAAATAACCCAATATTGGTTCACAGTCAATAACATCTTCACCATCTAGAGTAATGATAAGTCGAAGAACACCATGCATTGATGGATGGTGGGGACCCATATTGACTACCATGAGGTCTTTTCTTGGAGCTGGTATATTCATAGGTTTTTCCTTAATTCATTCTTTCATGAATTGTTGAAAACGAAAAAGAGTTCATTCAAATTCAAGATCTAATAAATCAAATAATTCAAAATGCTTCTTCAAATTAACGAGTTTTTGATTCCCGAATATCCAACCGATTAATTAATTCTTTATAACCTATTCTATTTTTCTTTGACAAATAAGATAGCAGTCGTTGGCGTTTTCCCAGAATTTTACGTAGACCTCTCTGAGATAAATAGTCTTTTTTGTGTAATTGTAAATGTGAAGTAAGTCTTCGTATCCTATTGGTGAAACTAAATATTTGAAATTCAACAGAACCCCTGTTTTCTTCTTTTTCTTCTTGTGAAATAACTGAGATGAATGAATTTTTTACCATAAAATGAAACCCCCTTCTTTTTTTAAGATATTTTTATTGATAGATATCTTTATTGATCAGTAATAATAATGTCACTTGTTTTAGTTTGGTATAGACAATAATCTTAATTTTGTTCGAATTTCGAATTTTATTAAATCAAATTAAATCAATCCTATTTTAATTTAAAAATTCGATTTGAAACGGTATACAAAAGCATGGTTGTTTTCCGTACTCCAAAAAGATAAAAACTCAGTCCTAAAATCAGAAGATTTTATTGATTCATTTCGAGATCGAATTGATATGTCATTGAATTAGTATCATGTATCAGAATGGAATGTAAGACAATGAATGTGTGCACCTCTTTGTCGTCATAGACCCGCTACGATATGGGAAAGATAGCAAAAATATACTAGTAATGAATTTTCAATCGCGGATACATATGTATCCTTACCATACCGAAGCGACTGCCGTTATTGCTATCAAACCAATACCGATTCATACAAGCTAAATCTTCTAATCGATAATTGGGCCACAGAAATAACTTTAATTTAATAAGTTTCTTTTGATATCCTTTGCTTTTATCCAAAACCTGACTGTTTATCTTATTCCCATTCCCCAATGCTGAATTTTTATGCATATCATTTCTATTCCTAGAAGTGAAACAAATTAGAATTCGAAATTCTCTCCGAAGTCTAGGTGATAAAAGATTTTCAGGAACAAACAGATCATAATGATTTTTATCCCTATTTCCAGTCATCTTTTTATATTTGGTAATGACTTCATCAGAATTCTTATCAACATGAGTTTTTTCTCGGTATTTTTGATTAATTTTGTGTTTACTTTGATGAACCAACGAAATACCAATGGTTTGAGACATAATAAATTTCCCATCATTTTTTATAGATAGACGAATTGGTTCAATAATCAAAATTCCTCTTTTGATCAATTCTGTAAGAGTTAAATTTTTCTGAATCATCAGAATATCAAGACTCATTTCTCCCCTTTGAATAGAGGATATAGTTATTTCTCGTGGATTTATCAGTCTAAGCAGGAGACAATATACTTTGATGTTATTAATTATTTTTTTATTTAAAATATCATCCCATCGCAATTGAAAAAGAAAATACCTTTTTAGTAAGAAATCAAACTCCGCTTTTGTATTGTTCTTGTATTGCTTTTTATTTTTATGTTTTTTCATGTCCGAGCCCGTATAATCTTCTTCAACATCTTTTTCTTGGTTTGAAAGAGCAGATTCAAGGTTTGCTTGGTCCGCGGATTCTTTTTGCCCTTTATTTCGTTTTTTTAATTCAAGAGATTTTTTTTCATTGGAGGATATTGATATAAAAGGATCTTTTTTTTTATTTCCAGGGATGTTTTTGTTTTCAATATCAGTAGAGTTTTCATTTATATTAGAATCTAAAAGAAGTAATTTTATTGGTATAACCCACGGTTTTGTTTTATACAAATTATAAAATCTCAAAAATTCTGGGAAGAACCAACGTTCAAGATTTGATATGGGACGATTTAGTATTTCTTCATTCATTCCCATCCAATCAAAAAAGTTTTTTTGATTGGATAAGTTGATTTCTTGATCTTGATGAATTGTGAGATAAAAAAGATTTTTTTTTTTTATTTTATCAATTATTTGATAATTATTAAGCTTAGCCTTAGTAGATTTTTTATTACCCTTTGGGTCAGTATCAATATTGATCCAAGCCTCGATATCGATTTTCGTTCTAAGACAAAAATCGATAATTCTCCAATCAAAATATTTTCTATCCAGATTTTTCTCCATATCTCTAATATCATCTTGTACTAGATCCTTATTGATAGGGATAATAGGAATACCTCCCATCATATAAAAAGATTTTCGTTTATTTGTGTTGGAATTCGAAAAAACTTCCTGGTTATTTTTTACGTGTAATGACGATTCATAAATTGAAGAGTACTTCGTATCTTCCGAATTAATAGATTTATATGCTAACCGATCATATCTATATTGTTTTTTAAAATTCTCTTTTTCATTTAGTAATGAAGCCGTTTCAAAATTATTTTGTTTTTCGTAGTGAATAAATTTTGTTTTTTTAGATGAGTTACATAAATCCTTATTTTGATTCATACAGTGTTGATTGAATCGATTTCGCCATTTTTGTGGTACTAGTCTAGACCATCTAATCTGAGATATATCATATTGATAATGATTCCTTAACCAATTTGTCCATTGATTTATTCCAGAATTCTGACGATTCTTATGTCTTAATTGAGAATGAAAAAGTTCTTGTGTTCCAACAAAATAATCCTTTATTTCATTCTTAATAAAAGGGGCTGCTCCATTATATTGAAAGACAGATTTTAACTTATAAAAATCAAAATTAATAAATTGGGTTTGTGAGAGTTTGTAAAATACATAGGCTTGTGAAAAGTGGGATAAGTCATTTGAATTCTTATTACTAATATTAGTTGCCTTTTTTATAGTCAAAATAAAGTTAATTAAACTTTGATTTGTTTTATCCATTTTTTCTTGATTTGTTTCATTATTGGTAATGTATTTATTAATAATTTTTTTGATTGATTCAAGAAATGGTTGTATTTTGATCCTAGGAATATTAATGATCCACAGAAAGATATCTATGTATATCCTTTCAATGAAAAATTTCATAAAATAATGTAATTTGCGTATTAGTCGAGCATTTTTTCTTTTTAATATCTGCCAAATATTTTTTTGTGATTCCAACCCTTTATCATCATCACTTATTTTGTTAGAAGGAATATTTCGATCCGGAATTCGAAATCCGCCCTTTTTTTTATTTGTAATTTTTTCTATTTGGTTTATGATTGTGCTTGTTCTATCAGTTAGATCCTGCATTTTTTTTTCTGTCAATGAATAATTTGTCCAATTTCGAGGTATAGTTTCAATGGATGGTGGTATAGTTTCAATGGACAATTTATCAATCATCAGATTACTGGTTATAGAATCTTTTTTAGTTTTACTCAATTCATATACTTTTCTTTTTCTCAATCCAAATAATAGAATTGGATTTATTTGTGAGAGTTCTTTTTTTATTTCTTTTAAAAAAAGAATCCTTTTAATGACCCATTTTTTTGTTTCTTTAAAAACATTTACAAACAATTTTGTTTTTTCTTTTAAAATTCTTAGAATTAGAAAGCATTTCTTTTTCAATTTTCTAATTTTTCTTTTGAGTTCTTTAAAAATGGGTTCAAAAAATGAAAGTTGTTTTCTGGGAGAATCAAAAGGGAATTCAGCTTCCATTCCAAAAATTGTTAAAAAACAAAAATCATTTTTGGAATCTTTCTTTTTCATTGGATCATTATAAGGGGCTCGTGGGTTAGATGTGTGCCAAGGTTTCAGACGAAAAGGAAATAGGATCTTAATCTGAATACCGTCTGTTAACCAGTTTTTTGGAAACTCTTTTTCTGATAATTGAACGCCATTATAGGTGCATTTAACATACATTTCTCGATTCCAATCTTTAAAATCCTCGGACCATTCAGGAAATTGAAACAATAGCATACGGGCGATATTTTTAACTATTATCAATGAAGGCAATATAATATATTTTCTAAGAATCGATTGGGTTACTAACAAAAAACCTCTTAGTACTTGAGCAAGTAAAATACTATCCCAGGCTTCCGCTATTTCTATACGTACTTTCTCCTTTCTTTTGGCTTCCTCTTTTTTATCCTCTTCCTTTTTTTTCTCACTTTCTTCTGTGGTTTTCTCTTTAGAATCGGAAATTTTGAGTTCTGTGTTTGTCCACAGAAAATTTCTCAAAATAAAGTTTATACGTTCAGAAATATCAAAAGAAAAAATGGGGGATTTATCTATTCGGTCCAAAAAGAGGGGGGAATGCGCATCTGCCTCAAAGAATTTCCAAGTAACCATTTTACGTCTTTGAGCACGCACAGAGCCTTTGATTATGTCTCGACGAAAATTCGATTGTTGTGAATAATGTATCAAAGCCACTTGGTCTGTTTGATCAGTATTATTAGTTTCTTGGGTATTACTATAAGTATCAGTATTCCGTTGGTTATCAGTAAAAATAACTATACGCTTTGCTTTTCTTGAGCGAATCTCATGATCCACTACCACACTTTCCTCGCTTTCTCCCTCCTGTTGTTCCAAATTGTTAATTAATTTGTATGACCATC